CCAAGTAAAAATAAGACGAATGGGGTTTCTTTGTTGACATAAGATCTAGTTGTAGAAAGAATCAAAAGTTGTGGATAACTCTTTTTTATCTCTATTCCCGATTACTAATTAAACTAATTAAGAAGTTAAGAAGCCTCTATTAACAAGATAAAAGAGTGAATCCTTCTTTTCGTGAAATTGTGAAAATAAAATGAATTTCCTCTTCCCGTCTTACGTATGTATATATAATTCAAATATAGAAAATATAGATATAGAGTTTTGTATCTTTCTATATCTCCCGAGAATCCCATTTCCATTTTGATTAAGAATCCCCTTTGGGTCGGATTCTAACGAATCTTTCGACTATTTGTAAGAAATTTTTTTCTTTTTTTAATTATTAGAAGACAAGAGCAAAAGACGAAGAAAATAATAAAGGCGATTATCATACATATCTTTTACATATCTTTCATGTAGAAAGATGAATAAGTCCATTATATACTCATTTAGATATATACTTAGATCTATACTAATTAAAATTCGAATTTAATAAATATTATATTCATTAATAAAAATTACAATTATTAATTATAATTATTATAAGATATCTTTATAAAAAAAATAAAATAAATAATAATAACAGGTACAAATAGTAAATCGAGGTATCCATTCTATGACAACTTTCGACTTTCCCTCTGTTTTGGTGCCTTTAGTAGGCCTAGTATTTCCGGCAATGGCAATGGCTTCTTTATCTCTTCATGTTCAAAAAAACAAGGCTGTTTAGATCCGACGGGCCCAACTCCCATCTTTTTTTTTTCAAAACTTAGACTTGTATCATAACACATATATCTATTTAGTGGAATATGGTATAACATGCGGCTTCCGCCGAACATAAAGGAAAGGCTCTTATGCCTGCAGAAAGATTATATATGGGTAAAGGAATTCTATCTATTTGAAAATAGATCAGGATCGCTGGATGGCTGAAATGTAAAGTAGGTCTATCTATATCGATGGGATCATACGAAGGGTATGTTATTATTTTAGATCGAACCAATTTGATGAATTACTCCTAAAGGTTCACAGCAAACTAGTACTAGTTGATGAGAGTTACTTCGGAAACAAAAAGAGTAAAGTCTGGGGTATTCTCTCAATTCCAATAAAACGAAACCGGATCAAGCATGAGTTGTCGATCAGAACATATATGGATAGAACCTATAACGGGGTCTCGAAAAACAAGTAATTTCTGCTGGGCCGTTATCCTTTTCTTAGGTTCATTAGGATTCTTATTGGTCGGAACTTCCAGTTATCTTGGTAGAAACTTGATATCTTTATTTCCGTCTCAGCAAATCCTTTTTTTTCCACAAGGGATCGTGATGTATTTCTATGGGATCGCAGGTCTCTTTATTAGCTCCTATTTGTGGTGCACAATTTCGTGGAATGTAGGGGGCGGTTATGATCGATTCGATAGAAAAGAAGGAATAGTGTGTATTTTTCGTTGGGGATTTCCTGGAAAAAACCGTCGCATCTTCCTCCGATTCCTTATAAAAGATATTCAGTCCATCAGAATAGAAGTTAAAGAGGGTATTTATGCTCGTCGTGTCCTTTATATGGACATCAGAGGCCAGGGGGTCATTCCCTTGACTCGTACTGATGAGAATATTACTCCACGGGAAATTGAACAAAAAGCTGCCGAATTGGCCTATTTCTTGCGTGTACCGATTGAAGTATTTTGAGAAATGAGCTGAAAAGAATGAATGCTTTCTCAGCAGGAAGAAAAAACTAAAGAATCCCCCTTTTCTATAACATAACTTAACTGAAGTTTCTTCAGAACACTCATTCGAGTTAAAGAAGACGTATACGGAACAACCATAAAAAACTCTTTTTGTAGTCTTTTATGTGTATGGAAATCTATACAACTCAATTTAATAACAAACAAAACAAAGAACAAATCGAAATAAGGGATTCATGTTATATATCATATAGCAAACCATTTTGAAATATAGAAATTTCCCTCCATTTTTTTTTATTCCGGACTCTAAGTAGTCAGTGAAAAATTTTCGAAATATTGGATCGCATAGAGTCGACTAATGAGGCGGGTTCATTAAAAATTAACAGATGAAATGAAAAAATGGCAAAAAAGAAAGCATTCACTCCTCTTTTATATCTTGCATCTCTAGTATTTTTGCCCTGGTGGATTTCTCTCTCATTTAATAAAAGTCTGGAATCTTGGATTACTAATTGGTGGAATACTAGGCAATCTGAAAATGTTTTGAATGATATTCAAGAAAAGGGTATTCTAGAAAAATTCATAGAATTAGAGGAAACCCTTCTCTTGGAGGAAATGATCAAGGAATACTCGGAGACACATCTACAAAACCTTCGTATAGGAATCCACAAAGGAACTATCCAATTAATCAAGATACACAACGAGGATCGTATACATACGATTTTGCACTTCTCGACAAATATAATCTGTTTCGTTATTCTAAGCGGTTATTCTGTTTTGGGTAATGAAGAACTTGTT